TCTGTCAGAGGTTAATATGAATGTTCTACCATGTTCCATCAACACACTAAAGGGGCTATACGATATATCCGGTGTGGAGGTAGGCCAACATTTTTATTGGCAAATCGGAGGTTTCCAGGTACATGCCCAAGTACTTATTACTTCTTGGGTTGTAATGGCTATCTTACTAGGTTCAGCCGCTATAGCTGTTCGAAATCCACAAACCATTCCTACTGACGGTCAGAATTTCTTCGAATATGTCCTTGAATTCATTCGGGACTTGAGTAAAACTCAAATTGGAGAAGAATATGGTCCTTGGGTGCCCTTTATTGGGACTATGTTCTTATTTATTTTTGTTTCTAACTGGTCAGGGGCTCTTTTACCTCGGAAAATCTTACAGTTACCCCACGGGGAGTTAGCCGCACCCACGAATGATATAAATACTACTGTTGCTTTAGCTTTACCGACGTCAATGGCATATTTCTATGCGGGTCTTACAAAAAAGGGATTGGGTTATTTCGGTAAATACATTCAACCAACTCCAATCCTTTTACCTATTAACATCCTAGAAGATTTTACAAAACCCCTATCACTAAGTTTTCGACTTTTTGGTAATATATTGGCTGATGAATTGGTAGTTGTTGTTCTTGTTTCTTTAGTACCTTCAGTAGTTCCTATACCTGTCATGTTCCTTGGATTATTTACGAGTGGTATTCAAGCTCTTATTTTTGCAACTTTAGCTGCGGCTTATATAGGTGAATCCATGGAGGGTCATCATTGACTAGCTTTCAAACAAAATCTTTTTTTAGCTTTTCCCAACACAGTGTATGGACGGTTCGGATAAACTATTTTGGAACAGAAAATAGATACAAATATAGTATATACGATCTAGAGTAGTAGTAAAAAAGATTACGATATTTTGGAATTGTAAAAAAAAAAAAAGAGTTAGGGGGTCAACCTAAGTATATGTAATGGCTATAAACCAATTCTTATGCATGTTTCAAAGAAAAATTCCAGAATCCGAGTGAATAGAAAATCCAAATGTTTGGTTTACGGTATGGAAGAAAGACATGTATATGTGATATTAGATATTTACTAGTTATATAGAAACAATTCATATTTTATTTTTTTATTTCTTTTCTTATTTCTTTTCCTACCTACCACACCGTGAATTTAGATGGGGGTTTCCATATAAGTCTTTCTGTTTCGTCTGGAACGAATGAATAAACAGACGAAATTGGGCATGGTATATAGAAGAGAAAGCGTGAAGAATTGAAATAATGGAATTGAAAAAATGGCTCGGAATAAAGAAATAAAAGAATTAGAGCCTTATGGATTGATAAAGACTCCATGGATAGGAATATAAAATGAAATATCGAAGTAGTTCTGATGATTTAACAATCTCATTACTTTAATTCGTAGGTCTTAGCTATTTCGACCGGATCGACTTTAGTAATGGAAGGAATAATAAGTCAGAATTCATTGGTTGATTGTATCATTAACCATTTCTTTATTTTTGTGAGGAACTTACCATGAATCCACTGATTTCTGCCGCTTCCGTTATTGCTGCTGGATTGGCCGTAGGGCTGGCTTCTATTGGACCTGGAGTTGGTCAAGGTACTGCTGCAGGACAAGCCGTAGAAGGTATCGCGAGACAACCAGAGGCAGAGGGTAAAATACGAGGTACTTTATTGCTAAGTCTGGCTTTTATGGAAGCTTTAACAATTTATGGACTGGTCGTGGCATTAGCACTTTTATTTGCAAATCCTTTTGTTTAGGTTAATCCTAGAAATGTGAAAGTTTTTTTTTTCTTATTGTATTACCTGGGTTTTGTCGCTTGCTTTTTCAAATTATATCAAGATTTAACTCCTACAATAAAATAATTTTCAATTATTCGTTGAGACAATACTCCCCATGGGAAGGACTAATTTGAGGATCAGGAATTGGCAGATCCACTCGCTTTCTTCCTTCCCGCTCTTAGTCCAACGGAAACCCTTTTGTTTTTAGGTTAGGAAGCCTTGCAACAAATGCGGTATTTAGCAATTGACATGAGACCTGGAACCTAATACTAAACTACTTAAGTTTAATTTAAGTATTTTCTTTCTGATTGGGAACTTGAATTGAAATAAAGAAATCAATTGAGAAATAAGGAAATTAATAAAACAAAGGGGTAAGGTAATACAAAAAGAGCTATATTCAATTTTGTTAGTCCTATCTATAAGAGGAGATCATATGAAAAATGTAACGGATTCCTTCGTTTCCTTGGGTCACTGGCCATCCGCCGGGGGTTTTGGATTTAATACCGATATTTTAGCAACAAATCCAATAAATCTAAGTGTAGTACTGGGTGTATTGATCTTTTTTGGAAAGGGAGTGTGTGCGAGTTGTTTATTTCAATAATAGGCTGGATCCAACCAACTGCACTTTAATTTGATTTATTTTTTCTTCATAACTAGGAAAGAAAGGTGCACGATCTCACGAATTACTTCTGAATCAATTTTGAAATCATATGTACGAACCA